TATGTTATAGAGTATATAGCTTCGATCATAGGGATCAATTTCTAGTCGCATAGCTTCATAATAATTCTGTAAAGCTTCCGCATAATTTCCTTCCGATTGAGCTGACATCCGTTACGGTCGTCATTCGATTCAAAGAATTCTCCGTTCCAGAAACGTACATGAGATTTTCATCTCATACGGCTCCTCCCCTATGTGCATAATGAAAATAATACATGGAATCAAAAAAGATTGAAATATTCTCATTATGAATTCAGTGGGGCTAACGTTTTTACAAGAAATCTCTAGCCAACCTTTCTGCAAAAGATATTTTCTTAACATCACGCGTGTTGATACTGGTACTAGATAAAAATGTAAACTCCAACAATTTCTTTGTTCTCAACGCCCTTTAATTTCCAGGAATTAATCACTTCAACAGTCTTCGATGGTTCTAAGGGTATCCAAAGTACCAACGAGATGGATGTTTGTTATCCCAACCATTCTTTTTAGTCCCGATCCCGATAAGGAAAAGCGGTAATTTTAAACAAAGTTTTCGTGTTGTTGATTCCTAGGCGTAGCGCCTCTTCCCCTATGCGGCCTATTGGTACTAGTCTAGTATGGTAGGGTCGGCCTGTAATATAGAACCCATAGGTGTAACCTTTCGCTCAATACTCGAATCGACAATTGAAGCATCTGAGGCTGCATTAATCGGGGATACACGACAGAAGGAATTGTTTTATCTAGAAACTTCACCTTCAACAAGCGTAGATTTTTTCACGTTCTTTTCTATCCCGAATCTTCCGTCTTTCTCCTAAGACCGAGGCGGTAAATAAAAAAATAATCAAATCACACCATCTCTATAATAGGTAAATGCCTCTTTTTCTCCTGAAGTTGTCGGAATTATTCGTAATAAGATATTGGCCACAATTGAAAAGGTCTTATCAATAAAATTTTCATTTATCCGCGATCTAGGCATAGGTAGAAATCCATTCTATAATTCTTTTCATTAACTCTCGTGAGAAAATGATCCCACAAGTAAAGGAATTTTACAGTACGAAATAACATAAAAGCAGACTCATATCCAATTTTTTCTTTTTGAAAGGGGTCGATAAAAAATAAGAAATATTAGAATCCGATTCGATTTCATCCAAATGTAGTAGTATAAATGTAGTAGTATAAGAATGAAAGGAACTATTCCGATTTGATCAAAGTAGAAGAATCAAAGAATTTATCTTGCGGATTAGGATAATTCGAGAAGTTTTTCTGAAATTCTGATCCAAAGATCCAAAGAAGAAAAAAATCGAATAATTCTTCAATAATCCTTCTATAATGAAAATAGAATAACCCTCCATTTTGTGTTTTGTGCATAGCGGGTAGACGCTTATACACTATACAATCAAATCGAAAAGGATGATTTATTAATTTGGAATAGATTTACGGGTTAAGGGGTTGTTGTTAAGCGACCTAAAATTGGAAAGAAATTTTCAAATTCTTATGGAAATTGAATTCGAATTAAAAGATAATTATGATCTAAAGGTATCCATTAACCATAGTCTAACAAAATAGACCGATCGGTTGATTCGTTCCAATTCATTGATTGAATCCGGTAAAAATATCAGAAAAAGGTAGGAGCGCCGTCGCCGTCTTGGCAAACAAGATATATCTTTATTGTTATTGTTTTTAACCGTTTTTCAAAAATAAAATTATATTATCTTTTTCTCCCAGCTCCCTGGCTCGAAGAAAAAATTCTTTCTTTGATGAAAAGTTTTCTATTTTTATAGCTAGAATGGATTCGATTGTCTGTACCCATCTAACAATCGAATATGAACAACTCGCAATTCGCTCGGATTCTCGGTCATAATCATTATGTAGGAGAGATGGCCGAGTGGTTCAAGGCGTAGCATTGGAACTGCTATGTAGGCTTTTGTTTACCGAGGGTTCGAATCCCTCTCTTTCCGTATCTTCACCCAATTCACCAATGCTTCAGACCTTTCTTTGAGATAGATTCTCTATTCCTAATTTCTGTGATACGGAAAATACAGGAAAAAAAGAACGGGCAGGGAATAAAGATCTGCCTACTGATCTATGATACATGAATGGGAGAAAAATACAAATCTCCGGATCCAATTCCTTACCTTGTGTCCCTTTACTTAACTTAAGTGAAAGGGAAAAATTGTACGAACCCTTGGTTTGTTATTTTAGTTAGGTTTAAGTCTGACGAGAATAATATTCTACGACAAGTAATTCATTTATTTTCAAACCGACCCATTTACTATCTATTATTTGATTGACTAATCCTTTATATTGGAATGCGTGAAGAGTCAAATGCTTTGGCAATTCTTCATGGTGGGATGAATCAAGATAATTTTGAATCAGAGCTCTCGATTTTTGGTCATCCCTTGCTGTAATAATATCTCGGGGTTTGCAACGATAACTTGGTATATCTACTATACGACCATTAACTAAAATATGTCTATGATTAACTAATTGGCGGGCTTGAGGAATAGTTGAAGCCATACCCAAT